GAAATATAAGGTGCCATCCTAGGATTCCATTTCCTAGTACCATGACCAAAATGAACTCCCGCTTCCATCATCTCTTCCAAATTGATATTCCAATATCTTCTTGTCATTTCTCCCCCCCACTTCCGCTTTTTTTTGAAAAAAAAAGCGACGAGGTTGCCCTGAACTAAATAATTGTTCCGATGGAACATTTTCTTCTACCGGAGATTGGCCGTGTCGATGTCGATACACGATCCAAACCCCTACCCTCTATTCGTTATTATCTTTATTTCGATTACCACATAAAATGACCATAAATAAAGAGTTTTTTTTTAATTAAAATTAAAAAAGTATGAATCCACTTTTAGGAATCATTAAATCCTCTAAATGATTGTTCTGATGTATCATGAAACTTCTTTGAAATAGAAGAATCAAATAATTCTCTGTTGTGGAACAAAATATCTCTGATTTCCCCCTCGAAAAAATTCTTCTTTTTGGTTTTCAAAGGAATGTTCTTATGTTGCCTTGAACGATGCACTAATCCTTTGAATCCGGTACCAACGGGTATCATCCCCCCTATAACAACGTTCTCTTTTAGGCCTTTCAACCAATCGATACGGACCCGAAGAGCAGCTTTGGCTAAAACTCGAGCAGTTTCTTGAAAACTCGCTTCAGATATGAAACTTTGAGTATTCAAAGATGCCCTTGTTATTCCCAATAGGATGGCGCGGTAACAGATCGATTCTTCCAAAGCGCGCCCCGTTCGCGCCGCTCGCAACAATCCAATTAATTCTCCAGGTAAAAAAACATTAGACATTCCATCCTCTGAAACCAACACCTTTGATGTTATTTGGCGTACAATAATTTCTATGTGCCTATTATGGATTTGCACCCCCTGGGATCGATAAACCTTTTGGATCTTATTAACCAAAGATATACGACTTTGCACTATAGTTAGCTCAGCCCCAATCAAGAATCCCCAAGGAATTCCAAGAATTTTTTTTATATGCTCGTTCCAACCCTCAATTCTTTTTTTTAGGTTCATCGATATTGAATCAATTGAACGCACTTCTAACACTTGTTCCACTTTTGGAAGACCCTGCGTTATATCACCGGATCTCGATTTTTCATATATAAATGTAACTAATGTATCTCCTTCGTAAAGGATTTCTCCATAATGACCATGAACAGTTGCTCCTGGAGTGGCCAAATAAGGCTTGGCGGATCTTATTACTACAGAGTCAATTTGAACAATCAAAACTTGACCCGATTTGAGATGGGGTCCGTTTTTGGCTATACATACATTTTCACAAATAAACTGTCCAAGACTAATTATTGTAGATCTTTCTTCAAAATAATTATGATGGCAAAAATACCAATTCAAATTGAATGAATTCAAAACGATGTTACTGCATGAATCGGGATTCAAAATTCTCCCATTTTCATCCATTAAATAATAGTTAATTACTTGAAAAGTCTGTTTTAAATTTTCAAGTTGCAAATATTTAGTTACCAAAATAGGATTATGAGTTATTAAATAGTAAAATGAATAAAAATTCAAAAATTGAAGGACTGTTCCTAAAGGGCCAATCAAATTCCTAATTTGAATTATAGGATCTGTTTTAATTGATTCTTTTATCACATTGTGATATTTTCCAGCGTTGAATGGACCCATTCGGAAACAATTAGATGATGACAAAATTATCAAAGATGGGCATTCCTTATTTTTATTTAACAACGTGCGAATAGTTCCTTGATTTTGGCTAAGTGATTGTTGAATTTTTGTCTTGGAATAAAAGGGATTGCTATTGGTGTAATCTGACACATTATCTGAATCTGAGATCAATCCTGAGCCTGAGGGATCATTCCTTTTTCTGAGATACGAAATAGGGAATTTCACTAAGTCAATTCTTAGGAAATCTCGAATCAGACCATTTGTACTTACTTCAACAAAGGAAGTATGAGCCTCTTCGATAGAAGAACTTTTTTTGTCTTGGTCCCAATTCAAAATTAAACAAGTCCGAACTAATTGAATACTTGTATCAGAAATTCCCCTAATTGGTTTGCCATTTCTGTAAACAATATAATTGACAACTCGAAGTTGTATATTATCCCTTTCTTGTAACAGATCCGGGGGGAAGAGTGTTGCTAAATTTATACCGTCCGATATTTCATATGTCACTACGGGTCGAACTAAAACAAAATACTTTTTCTTAGTAGGTGTGATCCGTTGGACATAGATCCAATTTTTCAATTTTTTGGATTCCTTAGAATTTGTTTTTCCTGTTCCTGGGGGTATCAAGATGCCACTGTGTCGGGATATCTTATCTGTCTCTCCAGGAAAATGGATATCTCCAGAAAAGATTTTCAGTTCAATCCTTTTTTTTTTTCTCTCCACTCGGACTAATCCGCCCACTTGGCTTCTTGTATTTAAAGCGATTCGTGTATCTACTCCAATCAGACTATTGTTCCGTACCATTATCGAAGAAGATTCAGGTAAAATATGCACTTCCTCGGGAATGAA